ACTATATCTCTATCCCGTGAAATTCTCGAGCCGAAAGATGGATGCATATGCTGTGTTTCATTTTGCTAAATGATATCAATTAAATGGTGTATCAATTCTATAAATTGGATATAGCAATAAATAAATCAGCAAAATTCTTTTATTTTAGATAGAAGAAACATTTCTTCTATCTAAAATAAAAGAATGTACCCTTCTATCCAAATCCAATTTGCATCGATAAAATAAATCCAAATTCCAGATTCCAGCAGTAGATGAATAATTGCAAATTTTTGTGTGTACGAGATTCGAATAATTTCAAAATAACTGACATAATTTTTTATTTTTCCTGATCAGAAAAATACATGAAAAAGAAAGGAGGTAGAAAAATTTTTTGATTTATGGTTAAAGAAGAAAAACAAGAAAACAGGGGTTCTGTTGAATTTCAAGTATTCAATTTCACCAATAAGATACGGAGACTTGCTTCACATTTGGAATTACACAAAAAAGATTTTTCATCGGAAAGAGGTCTACGAAGACTTTTGGGAAAACGTCAACGTTTGCTGGCTTATTTGGCAAAGAAAAATAGAGTACGTTATAAGAAATTAATAAGTCAGTTGGATATTCGGGAGAAGTAATTGAATCGTTCGAATTTTTTTCTTATTTTATTAGTAGTCTTATAGTAGTCTTAGATTTTGCATTTTGATGAGCCTCGTTTTGAGGAATTCATGGAATAATCCATTTTTATGGAATAATGAATTAAGGAAGAAAGAATATGAGTCTACCGCTTACAAGAAAAGATCTCATGATAGTCAATATGGGCCCTCACCACCCATCAATGCATGGTGTTCTTCGACTGATCGTTACTCTCGATGGTGAAGATGTTATTGATTGTGAACCCATATTAGGCTATTTACACAGAGGAATGGAAAAAATCGCAGAAAACAGAACTATTATACAATACTTACCTTATGTAACACGATGGGATTATTTAGCTACTATGTTTACAGAAGCAATAACGGTAAATGCACCAGAATTCTTGGAGAATATTCAAATACCCCAAAGAGCCAGCTATATTAGGGTAATTATGTTAGAATTGAGCCGTATAGCTTCTCACTTGTTATGGTTTGGACCTTTTATGGCAGATCTCGGCGCACAGACCCCTTTTTTCTACATTTTTAGAGAGAGAGAATTGATATATGATCTATTTGAAGCTGCTACAGGTATGCGAATGATGCATAATTACTTTCGCATCGGAGGAGTAGCTGCCGATCTACCTTATGGATGGATGGATAAATGTTTAGATTTCTGTGATTATTTTTTACGAGGAGTTGTTGAATATCAACAACTTATTACACAGAATCCTATTTTTTTAGAACGAGTTGAAGGAGTCGGTTTTATTAGCGGAGAAGAAGCTGTTAATTGGGGCTTATCGGGACCAATGTTACGAGCTTCTGGAATACAATGGGATCTTCGTAAAATTGATCCTTATGAGTCTTACAATCAATTCGATTGGAAAATACAATGGCAAAAAGAAGGAGATTCGTTAGCTCGCTATTTAGTACGAATCGGTGAAATGAGGGAATCCATCAAAATTATTCAACAGGCTATAGAGAAAATTCCTGGAGGACCTTATGAGAATTTGGAAGCCCGACGTTTTAAGAAAGCAAAGAATTCCGAATGGAATGATTTTGAATATCGATTTCTTGGTAAAAAACCTTCGCCCAATTTTGAATTATCAAAGCAAGAGCTTTATGTAAGAGTAGAAGCTCCAAAAGGTGAATTAGGAATTTATCTGGTAGGGGATGATAGTCTTTTCCCCTGGAGATGGAAAATTCGTCCACCCGGTTTTATTAATTTGCAAATTCTTCCTCAGCTAGTTCAAAAAATGAAATTGGCTGATATCATGACGATATTAGGTAGTATAGATATCATTATGGGGGAAGTTGATCGTTGAAATGATAATAGATAGGGTAGAGGTAGAAACTATCAATTCTTTTTCGAAATCGGAATTATTAAAAGAAGTCTATGGACTTATATGGATTCTACCCATTTTGACCCTCCTACTGGGAATCACAATACAAGTACTCGTAATTGTGTGGTTAGAAAGAGAAATATCCGCATCGATACAACAACGTATTGGTCCTGAATATGCTGGCCCCCTGGGACTGCTTCAAGCTATAGCAGATGGAACTAAGCTACTTTTAAAAGAGGATATCCTCCCATCCCGAGGAGAAATTCCTTTATTTAGCATTGGACCCTCTATAGCAGTCATATCCATTTTATTAAGTTTTTTAGTTATCCCTTTGGGATATCGTTTTGTTTTAGCTGATCTTAGTATTGGTGTTTTTTTATGGATTGCCATTTCAAGTGTTGCTCCTATTGGTCTTCTTATGGCAGGATATAGCTCAAATAATAAATATTCTTTTTCAGGCGGTCTACGAGCGGCTGCTCAATCTATTAGTTATGAAATACCATTAACTTTTTGTGTGCTAGCAATATCTCTACGTGTGATTCGTTAAAATAGGATCTTTTTCCTCTAAAATACATTGAATACTTATCTTCTTTTTCTTATTTTGTATTCAGGTTGGTAAGTTAAACTAGATAGCTATATGAGTGAAACAAAACAGCTTATTAATTTGTAGTAAAAAGAAAAAATCTCATTTCCTACGTACAAGAAAAAAGTTGAAGTAAAAATAAGCAGTGTAAACTCTTTACCCCAAGGTTGAGATTGTTTGATTAGTCATCATATCTTGAAGCGGGCAAGAATAAAGGATTCGCAATATGGAATTCCATTACTAGAATATTTTTAGTTATTACTAGAACTTATAACCATAAGGGAATCCATCAAAAGTTAGTGAGGGATTAGGAACACTAAAGTACATAAAGGATTAGTAATGAGAGAATCTAAATCATTAGACATTTTTCCTCATAAAAGGAATCATAAAAAGGACTTGAAATTGGTGGAAATGATCAAGTAGTACTTTCTTCGGATTCCGATCCAGAGTATGTTCCCATTCACTTGTTAAGGAAATGGCTATCAAGAACGAATTAACCCTTTATTCCTTTTTTCTTTTTAAGTACCCCCTTCCCGGGGAAAGAAGAATAGGACAAAAGATATGGAATGCAATACAAAAAAGGATCCTTATTTATTCTTTCCTTCCTTTATCCATATTCATACAGAATTCCTCATGAACTAATGCCCAATTCTTTCCATTTATTAATTGCTATAACGAGTGTTTTATTCCAATATTAAGTTATTACTGAACAAAGAAAATTTTTCATTTTATTATATAAAGGATGAGATCAATTCGGAAGCGCTTTTTTATTATTCTAGCAGACGGAATTGCTTTGGTCTAATTTAGGACTTTCCAATCAATTTTATCTTACCTAATTCTATCTACGTACAGGGGATAATACCGAAATGAAACAATCCTTTCCTTTTTTCTGATCATAGAGGAGCCGTATGAAGCTAAGGTTTCATGTACGGTTTTGGAATAGCGGTGGGAACTGTGATGTTATCATCGACTATGATTATCTAACAGTTCAAGTACAGTTGATATAGTTGAAGCACAGTCAAAATATGGTTTTTTTGGATGGAATCTTTGGCGTCAGCCTATAGGTTTTCTAGTTTTTCTAATTTCTTCTTTGGCAGAATGTGAAAGATTACCCTTTGATTTACCAGAAGCAGAGGAAGAATTAGTAGCAGGTTATCAAACCGAATATTCCGGTATCAAATATGGTTTATTTTATCTTGCTTCTTACCTAAATTTATTAGTTTCCTCTTTATTTGTAACTGTTCTCTACTTAGGCGGGTGGAATTTTTCTATTCCCTATATATCCTTTTTTGGATTTTTCCAAATGAATAAAACGGTTGGAATTTTGGAAATGATAATGGGTATCCTTATTACATTAACTAAAGCTTATTTATTTCTCTTCATTTCTATCACAATAAGATGGACTTTACCCAGGATGAGAATGGATCAGTTATTAAATCTTGGATGGAAATTTCTTTTACCCATTTCTCTGGGCAATCTCTTATTAACAACTTCTTCCCAACTAGTTTCACTATAAATAAGATAATACAATAACAGTAAGAATATCTTCAACACAAAAGTTCTCTCAAACAAGAGAAAGAAACATACCTTTTTCATAGATATTTAGAATATGTTCCCTATGATAACTGGGTTCATTAGTTATGGTCAACAAACAATACGCGCCGCAAGATACATTGGTCAAAGTTTCATAATTACCTTATCCCACACAAATCGTTTACCTATAACGATTCACTACCCTTATGAAAAATCAATTACATCGGAGCGTTTCCGGGGGCGAATACACTTTGAATTTGATAAATGTATTGCTTGTGAAGTATGTGTTCGCGTATGCCCGATAGACCTACCCCTTGTGGATTGGAGATTTGAAAAGGATATTAAAAGGAAACAATTGCTTAATTATAGTATTGATTTCGGGGTTTGTATATTTTGTGGTAACTGTGTTGAATACTGTCCGACAAGCTGTTTATCAATGACTGAAGAATATGAACTTTCTACTTATGATCGTCATGAATTGAATTACAATCAAATTGCTTTGAGTCGGTTACCAATCTCCATAATGGGAGATTACACAATTCAAACAATTAGGAATTCGCCTCAAAGTAAAATAGACGAAGAAAAATTTTTAAATTCAAGAACGATTACTGATTACTAGGATTTTTTTTGTTAGAAAAATCCAATAGTTTTTTACTAACTATAAAGAAAAATTAATAACTACTGCTTATTGCAAATTATTCCTGATTTAAAATGAGAGTAGGTTTTCGTGATGGAATTTATAACTATACAACTTATATACAAAAAAATATCCTAATCTCTTTTTCCTTCCTTGAATCTTTTAGTTTTAGTCAGTTCATGAAAAATTTTATACTATTAATTTCTTCTTATCCATAATGGATTTACCTGGACCAATACATGAGATTCTTGTGCTATTTGGGGGATTTGTTCTTCTACTAGGAGGTCTAGGAGTAGTATTACTTACCAACCCAATTTATTCTGCCTTTTCGCTGGGATTAGTTCTTGTTTGTATATCCTTATTCTATTTTTTATTGAATTCCTACTTTGTAGCTGTCGCACAACTTCTTATTTATGTGGGAGCCATAAATGTCTTGATCATATTTGCTGTAATGTTTGTAAACGGCTCAGAGTGGTCTAAAGATAAGAATTATTGGACTATTGGAGATGGGTTTACTTCACTCGTTTGTATAACTATTCCTTTTTCACTAATGACTACTATCCCAGATACGTCATGGTATGGAATTCTTTGGACTACAAGATCAAACCAAATAGTAGAACAGGGTCTCATAAATAACGTTCAACAAATTGGGATTCATTTAGCAACCGATTTTTATCTTCCGTTTGAACTCATTTCCCTAATTCTTCTAGTTTCTTTAATAGGTGCAATTACTATGGCTCGACAATAAGAAATACTTAGAATGAGTCAAAATTCTTAGAATTTCAAATCTAAAAAAAATAACTAAAGAATCACAATTTTGATTTAGTAAAACCCATCTACTGCCAACACAACAAATACCTTCTTTTCTCTTTTGTTGCGTAATTGTTCTATTCTAATTAATTGAATCGGTTCAATTCTTGTCCTCATATTGAAATGAATCGAGATTGATAAGGAGTTAGTTAATGATGTTTGAGCATGTACTTTTTTTGAGTGTCTATTTATTTTCGATTGGTATCTATGGATTGATCACAAGCCGAAACATGGTTAGAGCTCTAATATGTCTTGAACTTATACTGAATTCAATTAATCTAAATCTCGTAACATTTTCTGATCTATTTGATAGTCGCCAATTAAAAGGAGACATTTTCGCCATTTTTGTTATAGCCCTTGCGGCTGCTGAAGCAGCTATTGGACTATCCATTCTTTCTTCCATCCATCGTAACAGGAAATCAACTCGTATCAATCAATCTAATTTTTTGAATAATTAGACATAGAATCCTCTAAACAAAGGCACATATATAATAATATGGAACATTAAGATGAATAGAAATCGAATCTTATTTTCTTATTATTATTTGAGAATATCCATTTTTGGAGTAGGTTATTTCAGAGTATTCTTTTTTATTTATTGAATATTGCATTTTTGCAATTCATTGATATTGCAATTTGAATATTGCAATAATTTATATTGAAAAGATGATAGCCAATAAATTGGCTAATTCGAATTAGTATGTAGAATTCGTATAATTATGACTGTTGAAGCCTTAAATTCAAGTCTCTTGGCTCTTTTCACGCTTTCTCACAAACGGATTAAGAATTATTTGTTAAAGTTTGGATAAACCATTGCTTCGTCTGGTGTCTACAATACATCTAACTTATATAGTACTAATTTCATTTTTACCAGATCGAAAATTTTTATGTTGAAAAGGAAAATTTATAGATCCAATGTCACATTCTGTAAAAATTTATGATACATGTATAGGATGCACTCAATGTGTACGAGCTTGTCCAACAGATGTATTAGAAATGATACCTTGGGATGGATGTAAAGCCAAGCAAATTGCTTCTGCGCCGAGAACCGAAGATTGTGTGGGTTGTAAGAGATGCGAATCCGCCTGCCCAACAGATTTTTTAAGTGTCCGCGTTTATTTAGGGCCTGAAACAACTCGCAGCATGGCTCTATCTTATTGATACGTTACAAAAAACTCCACTTGAATCGTCTGATTCCTCTTTACCGAAGAAGCCTGTGCTCGAAATAATCGAGCATGGGCTTTTCTGGTCAAAACGTATCTTGTCTTTATTACTTTATCATGAGTTATTTTCCTTGGTTAACAATACTTGTTGTTTTGCCGATATTTGCAGGTTCATTAATTTTCTTTTTACCTCATAAAGGAAACAAAATCGTTAGGTGGTATACTATATCTATTTGTTTATTAGAATTCCTTCTAATGACTTATGCATTCTGTTATCATTTCCAATTGGAGGATCCCTTAATCCAATTAAAGGAGGATTCTAAATGGATAGATGTTTTCGATTTCCACTGGAGATTAGGAATCGATGGACTTTCATTAGGATCTATTTTATTGACAGGATTTATCACTACTTTAGCTACTTTATCGGCTTGGCCAGTTACCCGGAATTCGCGATTATTCTATTTCCTGATGCTAGCAATGTATAGCGGTCAAATAGGATTATTTTCTTCACAAGACCTTTTACTTTTTTTTATCATGTGGGAGTTAGAATTAATTCCTGTTTACTTACTTTTATCCATGTGGGGGGGAAAGAGGCGTCTGTATTCAGCTACCAAGTTTATTTTGTATACTGCAGGCGGTTCCTTTTTTTTCTTAATCGGAGTTCTGGGTATGGGCTTATATGGTTCCAACGAACCAAGATTAGATTTGGAAAGATTGATTAATCAATCATACCCTGCAACATTGGAAATACTACTTTATTTTGGCTTCCTTATTGCTTATGCTGTCAAATTGCCAATTATACCTCTACATACGTGGTTACCAGATACCCATGGGGAAGCACATTACAGTACATGTATGCTTTTAGCGGGAATCCTATTAAAGATGGGAGCATACGGATTGATTCGGATCAATATGGAATTGTTACCTCATGCTCATTATCTATTTTCCCCCTGGTTGGTAATAATAGGAGCGGTGCAAATAATCTATGCAGCTTCAACTTCTCTTGGTCAACGAAATTTCAAAAAAAGAATAGCCTACTCCTCCGTATCTCACATGGGTTTCATAATTATAGGAATTGGTTCCATAACCAACATTGGACTAAATGGAGCTATTTTACAAATATTATCCCATGGATTTATTGGTGCTACACTCTTTTTCTTGGCGGGAACGGCTTGTGATAGAATGCGTCTTGTTTATCTCGAAGAACTGGGGGGGATATCTATCCCAATGCCGAAAATTTTTACCATGTTTAGTAGCTTTTCAATGGCTTCTCTTGCCTTGCCAGGAATGAGCGGTTTTGTTGCAGAATTAGTAGTATTTTTTGGACTAATTACTAGTCCAAAATTTATGTTAATGCCTAAAATGCTAATTACTTTTGTAATGGCAATTGGAATGATATTAACTCCTATTTATTTATTATCTATGTTACGCCAGATGTTCTATGGATACAAGCTATTTCATGTTCCAAACGCAAATTTTGTGGATTCTGGACCACGAGAACTCTTTCTTTTAATCTGTATCTTTTTACCAGTAATAGGAATTGGTATTTATCCAGATTTTGTTCTCTCGCTATCCGTTGACAGGGTAGAGGCTCTCTTATCTAATTATTATCCTAAATAGGATTTTCTTTTTTTAACTAGTCCGCTCCATATTCCATAGTTGAAAAACCAAAAAATTTCGAAAAAAGTAAAAAAGTCTAATTAGATCTATCTCTAATTTTTGAGAACCCTTTGAAAAGACGTTCAAGGGGTTCTCAAATCAAACAAAAATGGAAAAAACCTTCATAAAATGAAGGTTTTATGTTATGTAATCATTTAGATGGTAATGTAAATGAACCATAACTATGTAAACCTATTCCTAACAGATTGATACCAAAATAGCAGATCCAAATTATAAGAAATCCTATCGAAGCTACAAGTGCTGAATTTGTACCCTTCCAATTTGGATTTGTTCTACTATGTAAATAAATTGCAAATATGGTCCAGGTAATAAATGCCCAAGTTTCCTTAGGATCCCAATTCCAATAGGATCCCCACGCCTCATTAGCCCATACTGCTCCACAAAGAATACCTATGGTTAAAAGGGTAAACCCTAGACTAATGACACGATAACTCCAAGAATCCAAACGCTCAGTTAATTGATATTTGTAATAATTTGGAAATGCAGGAAAAGAGGTGTTTTTTAAAGCACTTCTTTTTGCATAGAAATATTCAATCTCACTAAAAAAAAATGTTTTAAGTAAAACATTTTTTTTCTTTTTAGAAAAGAAATCGAAATTTTTTCGAAATCTAATGATTAGAAGGGCGGCCGATAATAAGGATCCGCACAAAAGAGTTGCATAGCTTAGTAACATCATACTGACATGCATCATTAACCACTGAGATTGTAGAGCAGGTACTAGTATTGTAGATTGATGCATTTCAGTTAAAAGACCCGATGTGGCAAAGCCTTGCGTTAAAATAGTACTTGGCGTAGTTATTGTGCTTAAATCATTTTTAGAGTTCTGTATCTTAGGAATAGTATGAAGAATATACAGAGCCCATGAAAGGAATATCAATGACTCATATAAATTACTTAATGGAAAATGTCCCGAAGAAATCCAACGAGAAACTAAGAATCCTGTTATAGAGAAAAAAGTAGCTATCATTCCTTTTTCTGACGAATCACGTAATCCCCTAAGTTCACGAACTAATAAGGTTATCACATGAATCGTAATCACAATTGAAATGGTTGAGAAAGAGATATGAGTTAGTATATGTTCTAAAGTTGCGAATAGCATAAGGAGAAGGTCCCATTACAAAATTGGAAATTTCGAATTGAATCCATTTTCTAATCTATTGTATTCTTTTTCGAGAATGCCGCCACTCGGACTCGAACCGAGATGCTTGAGCACTGCTTCCTAAGAGCAGCGTGTCTACCAATTTCACCATGGCGGCTAACTTGAAATAATAGTTAACTTAAAAGAATAATAGTTATTTTCTCGCGAATCGTCGAGATTGGGAGAGTCCATAGAATTTAGGAACATTAGAATTTCATCATTAAATACAAAGAATTTTGTATTTTAGAAAAATTTCTAGAATGAAAGCCTTTACGCTCTTATTAATATGATTTACCAGTAATAAACCAATTTATTTGTGAATTTTGGATAAGATAGTAGAAGTTGTAAGTCCTATTGCAAGAATACTCTACTTTTGATAATAGAATCCTCATTTTTTTTTATGAGGATTCTATTATCAAAAATTCTTTGATAGGAAAAGAATACTGAGGACACAATATACCAAAAACTTTTGTTCTATATAACAGAATAACAGAGGAATTTGTTTTAAGAATATTGTACCGAGGAATTCGACACATAAAAGTACATTCATTAATTAATCCGAATTATTCATTCATATTAAATAATTGAAATTTCTTTTGGATAGGTCAATTCAGATTATTCCAAAATCTGATTATTTGTTTGTTTGTTGTCCAGAAAAACCTTTTGGTTTTGGATGCTCGTTGCCGCTAGAAAATGATCTTGATTTTGCTAAAGAATAAGATTGTACTATGGAAAAATAAGTCTTTTTCTTCCAAATATTTTTACGAATACGCTTTTTTGACATCGAAGTACGTTTTTTTGGAACTGCCATTCAAAAAGGGGATTACTTTTTTCTAGTTGTATGTGAAAGACATCTATTGCCGCAAATCAATCCTTCTTTCTGTTTTTTCTTAGTATTTATACTTAGATACTGAAAGATATTGAAATTCTAAATTATTTTTTACCACATTTTGTCTAATGTGGATAAGACAAGAGTTTTTTAGCGTATTTTTCATATATATTTTAGACTTTGTTTTAATAATATAGAATATATACAAAGATATATTCTATACAAAGGTTTTCTATTTAAATCTATTTATATATCAAATATACTCCATATATAAATATACGGTATGGGGGATAAGCCCCCATATAAGATGGGGAGATAAAAAGAAGATAAAATTCAAATAGTTAATTAAGTTCAGAACGGTATTCCATAATTGAATTCCAATCCAAATAAAAAAATACTTAGTCTCTTAAACAAGACATTCTAAAACTTAGATAATTCTAGCCATTAGGATTTCCGTTTTATATGAAGTAAGGAATATTTGAGAATTTCCTAGAAATATAGGTTTTGTTTGGAATTCAATCAATCAGTTACGAAACAAGAGAGCTATTTCATTTTATCAGTTACGAAACAAGAGAGCTATTTCATTTTAACAGAAAGAAATACAAAAATGAATAGAAAGTAAAATGATTCAATCTTTTTTTTTAATAAATATCTTTTTTTAGCTAATAACGAGATAACGAAATTATTTGATTAACTTTTTGAATTTAAGCAACTAAACCCATTCTGCATTTTTGAATATTTCAATGAGACTAATTTTGAAAAATGCAGAATTCCAGTATTTTTTCTTATTATTATTTTGTTTTTTTCATTTCTTCAGAAAGAGATAAGAATAGGTTTGGTGAATCGGAAACTATTTTTTTTTATAGAAAAATTGAACTATAAATTTCAACTAAAAATTGCTATTTCTTTTCTTATGGAACATACATATCAATATGCCTGGGTAATCCCTCTTCTACCACTTCCAGTTATTATGTCAATGGGGTTTGGACTTTTTCTTATTCCGACAGCAACAAAAAATCTTCGTCGCATATGGGCTTTTCCTAGTGTTTTACTCTTAAGTATAGCTATGGTATTCTCAGTTCACCTGTCTATTCAACAAATAAATGGAAGTTCTATCTATCAATATCTATGGTCTTGGACCATCAATAATGATTTTTCCTTAGAATTTGGATACTTGATCGACCCCCTTACTTCTATTATGTTAATACTAATTACTACTGTAGGAATCTTGGTTCTTATTTATAGTGACGATTATATGTCTCACGATGAAGGATATTTGAGATTTTTTGTTTATATAAGTTTTTTTAATACTTCTATGTTGGGATTGGTTACTAGTTCCAATTTGATACAAATTTATTTTTTTTGGGAACTTGTGGGAATGTGTTCCTATTTATTGATAGGCTTTTGGTTTACACGGCCAATTGCAGCGAGTGCTTGTCAAAAAGCTTTTATAACTAATCGTGTAGGGGATTTTGGTCTGTTATTAGGAATTTTAGGTTTTTTTTGGATAACAGGTAGTTTAGAGTTTCGAGATTTGTTCAAAATAGCTAATAACTGGATTCCTAATAATGAGATTAATTCCTTACTTACTACTTTGTGTGCTTTTTTATTATTTCTTGGTGCAGTTGCAAAATCTGCACAATTCCCTCTTCACGTATGGTTACCCGATGCTATGGAAGGACCCACTCCCATTTCGGCTCTTATACACGCAGCAACTATGGTTGCTGCGGGGATTTTTCTTCTAGCTCGACTTCTTCCTCTTTTCATATCCCTACCTTTGATAATGAGTTTCATTTCTTTAGTAGGTACAATAACACTCTTCTTAGGAGCTACTTTAGCTCTTGCTCAGAGAGATATTAAAAGAAGCTTAGCCTATTCTACAATGTCTCAATTGGGTTATATGATGTTAGCTCTAGGTATAGGTTCTTATCAAGCTGCTTTATTCCATTTGATCACTCATGCTTATTCGAAAGCTTTATTGTTCTTGGGATCCGGATCCGTTATTCATTCAATGGAACCTCTTGTTGGATATTCACCAGATAAAAGTCAGAATATGGTTCTTATGGGTGGTTTAAGAAAATACGTTCCAATTACAAGAACTACTTTTTTATGGGGTACACTTTCTCTTTGTGGTATTCCACCTCTTGCTTGCTTCTGGTCCAAAGATGAAATCCTTAGTAATAGTTGGTTGTATTCACCCTTTTTTGGAATAATAGCCTCTTTTACTGCAGGATTAACTGCATTTTATATGTTTCGGATATATTTACTTACTTTTGATGGGTATTTGCGTGTTCATTTTCAAAATTACAGTAGTACTAAAGAAGGTTCGTTGTATTCAATATCCTTATGGGGAAAAAGCATACCCAAAGGAGTCAATAGGGATTTTGTTTTATCAACAATGAAGAGTGGAGTTTCTTTTTTTTCACAAAATATACCCAAAATTCCTGGTAATACAAGAAATAGGATAGTATCCTTTAGTACTCCTTTTGGGGCTAAAAAAACTTTTGTCTATCCTCATGAAACGGGAAATACTATGCTATTTCCTCTTCTTATATTACTGCTTTTTACTTTGTTCATTGGATTCATAGGAATCCATTTTGATAATGGAGCAATGGATAATGGAATATCGGAATTAACCATATTATCAAAGTGGCTAACTCCTTCAATAAACTTTTTCCAGGAAAGTTCTAATTCTTCTATAAATTCATATGAATTTCTCACTAATGCAATTTCTTCTGTAAGTTTAGCTATTTTGGGTCTATTCATAGCATATATCTTCTATGGATCTGCTTATTCTTTTTTTCAGAATTTGAATTTTCTAAATTCCCTTGTAAAAGGTAATCCCAAAAAGAACTTTTGGGATCAAGTAAAAAAAAAGATATACAGCTGGTCATATAATCGTGGTTATATAGATGTTTTCTATACTAAGGTCTTTATCCTGGGTATAAGAAGATTAGCCGAACTAACACATTTTTTAGATAAAGGTGTCATTGATGGAATTACCAATGGAGTAGGTCTTGCTGGTTTTTGTATAGGAGAAGAAATTAAATATGTAGGGGGAGGGCGAATATCGTCTTATCTATTCTTTTTTTTATGTTATGTATCCTTGTTCATATTCTTTCTTCCTTAATTCATTATTCCATAAAAATGGATTATTCCATGAATTCCTCAAAACGAGGCTCATCAAAATGCAAAATCTAAGACTACTATAAGACTACTAATAAAATAAGAAAAAAATTCGAACGATTCAATTACTTCTCCCGAATATCCAACTGACTTATTAATTTCTTATAACGTACTCTATTTTTCTTTGCCAAATAAGCCAGCAAACGTTGACGTTTTCCCAAAAGTCTTCGTAGACCTCTTTCCGATGAAAAATCTTTTTTGTGTAATTCCAAATGTGAAGCAAGTCTCCGTATCTTATTGGTGAAATTGAATACTTGAAATTCAACAGAACCCCTGTTTTCTTGTTTTTCTTCTTTAACCATAAATCAAAAAATTTTTCTACCTCCTTTCTTTTTCATGTATTTTTCTGATCAGGAAAAATAAAAAATTATGTCAGTTATTTTGAAATTATTCGAATCTCGTACACACAAAAATTTGCAATTATTCATCTACTGCTGGAATCTGGAATTTGGATTTATTTTATCGATGCAAATTGGATTTGGATAGAAGGGTACATTCTTTTATTTTAGATAGAAGAAATGTTTCTTCTATCTAAAATAAAAGAATTTTGCTGATTTATTTATTGCTATATCCAATTTATAGAATTGATACACCATTTAATTGATATCATTTAGCAAAATGAAACACAGCATATGCATCCATCTTTCGGCTCGAGAATTTCACGGGATAGAGATATAGTATAAGAAATAGGCTATTAAGTAACTCTAAATGAATTGTGGATACATCTGTATCCTTAACATACTGAAACGATTGCCATTATTCGTATCAAACCAATAGCGATTCATAAAAGCTAAATCTTGTAATCAATGGTGGGCCAATAATGAATTTTTTTGCATATGTATTAAGACGCTTGCTCTGATTTCGAAATTGTCCAGAGTTTTTTATGTTGTTTTCATTGCAAAATGATGGATCTCCTTCCGTAACTTTCCAATTACGAGTACGAGAATTGAAAGACATGAAAATTCTCAATTCTCTACGGCGTCTAGGAGATAGATAGAATATTTTCAGGAACAAGAAAATCAGAAGAATCTTTTTCTCTATTCACTACCATTCCGCGTCTTCGACTTCTATTAGTTTCTTTTCTTCTTTAATGCAATAGCTATAGTTTGATATAGAATCCATTTCTCAAAGTAATGGAAACCATTCTCTTATAGGAAATGGTTCGAAAATCGCTATTCCACCTTTTAGGTTTAGGTATCGTGAAAAGTGATACCTGTGAAGATCGTGCATTTCAGTGACATTCAGATCCGTTTTTCGAGTCCATGATATAACCAAATTGGATGGATCTTCCACCCGTTTAGCTAAGAAAGAATAGATGCAGAGGTGGATAATAGATCGATATGAAGATCATGAGCTGCCCCATAATGAAACCGCCAGTAGTCGCGAATATCTCCTTCTTCCCTAACCCAAGATTGGAGAAAGAAGATCTAAGAGGGACCTATGGAGAATGTGGTCAGAAATCCATAATAGAGTCCGATCACAACGACCTA